TAATATATCTATTTTATATCATAAAGGATTCCTATTTTTAAAGAAATCCTTTTTGTAAGTAGAAGTTATTTCAAACTCTTATGTTAATAAATCGAGTAATATCCACGAAGCCGTCAACTATTTTACGGAATGCGTGAATTGAAAAAAAAAAAGAAGGCATAACAAAAAGAAGTGGTAATGGCAGCATTTGTACTATATGTGCAAATCAAAATCGGGCGGATCTTTACCCGGAGTAGAGCATAAACCTAAAAAGATTAAAGAGGCCCATTTAAGAACAAGAAAATCACATCGTGATTTGGATTGAATCGCGATGAAAGAATCCATCAATGAGAAGTTAATTGGATAAGTTTAATGAATTCCTTTTTTCATATTATACGTTAGTTATAAGGAAAGGAAGACAAACTCGTGTTTAGTGAAAAATTAAAGAAAATCCTTTTTTTATAAGTTAGAAGGAACTTGCTATGAAAAAAAAAGTATTGGAATCTACACATTGATTCTTTTTTTTTTTTGAACCGTATGCGTCAAAAGGCGCCTGTACGGTTCTGAAGGGATACAATTTGACCCTAATCAACCGACTTTATCGAGAAAGATTACTTTTTTTAGGTCAAGAGGTTGATAGCGAGATCTCGAATCAACTTATTGGTCTTATGATATATCTCAGTATCGAGGATGATACCAAAGATCTGTATTTGTTTATAAACTCTCCTGGCGGATGGGTAATACCGGGGGTGGCTCTTTATGATACTATGCAATTTGTGCAACCGGATGTACAGACAATATGCATGGGATCAGCCGCTTCAATGGGATCTTTTATCCTGGTCGGAGGAGAAATTACCAAACGTCTAGCATTCCCTCACGCTTGGCGCCAATGAGGCTTTTATTTGAGAGAAAAAAGAAGACTATGCCTTCGCCATATGAAATACGAATATTAAGTAATAATAGCATGGCACTTTGAATTCGATATAATTAATTTTGTTTTCAAAACATTAGATTATGTATCGAGAGAGTAATATGAGAAAAAGGTATTTCCGATTTTCTTATCGGAAGTCCAGTTCAGCGTCACAAACTTTTTTTCACACCAGAGGTCTCTTAACAATATTTATAGAGCGAAAAAAAAAAAAAAACAAGATTCTTTTTTCCTTAGTTTATTTGATCAAATAAAAAAGCAACTTTGGGATTGCTGAATCACAGACAAATCACAGACAAAAAAAATATAATAAATATATAAAGCAACGGAGCCATCATAGTATTTTTGAATTCCTCCGAAAGGAAGGGTGGTAAGTTGATCATTTACCGATCGGGGTCTGATCGATCCTATTTTTTTCTTTATTTGATGTAAGGTAAGGGTCAATTTTATTCTAGAGCCGTATGCAATGCATAATGCCCGTACGGTTGTTCGATTCTATCTTTTTTCTTGTTATTCTTTTATCTTCCCCTCATCACGCGAAATAGAGAAACCTTTTATTATCTTATATCATCAGGGTAATGATCCATCAACCTGCTGGTTCTTTTTCTGAAGTAGCAACGGGAGAATTCATCCTGGAAGTGGGAGAACTGCTGAAACTACGTGAAACCCTGACAAGGGTTTATGTACAAAGAACGGGTAAACCCCTATGGGTTGTCTCGGAAGATATGGAAAGAGATGTTTTTATGTCAGCAACAGAGGCCCAAGCTTATGGAATTGTTGATCTTGTAGCGGTTGAATGACAATAGCCTGGATTTCGCGTCAATTCGTGATTTGAAATTACCCCTGCTGAGTTTCATATTAATATTCTATGACTTTTATTTACTATTTTATTGAATAAAAGCAATTGATAATCATGCGGTTAGGATCGATCTAAACCAGCCCATTATGTATATGATTCAACATGCCAACGATTAAACAACTTATTAGAAATACAAGACAGCCGATTAGAAATGTCACAAAATCCCCCGCGCTTCGGGGATGCCCTCAGCGTCGAGGAACATGTACTAGGGTGTATGTGCGACTCGTTCAGATCATGAACTAGAACAAAGGAAAGAGAACAATGTTCGAATATCTATGATCAAATAGGATAGAACGGAAAAACGAACTACATTTCCTATCTAAAAATAAGAAAATGGAGCATATCCCTTTTATTGTGTATGAAATTTATGGTTTCTATTGGTGTAAATCCACTCACCTCAATTCAAGATGAGAAGCAATTCTCCATTGGTAGCAAACGTTTATCCATTAAGCGGAGGAAATCTTAGTTAATATAGACCCCTCTTGCAAGAACGGACTAACAGGGTCAGCTACCCAGCCAACCTTCATAATTAAATACCGTTACTGTATAGGTAGAGCTCGTTGTGAAAGACCTATTACTGGATAATTCATGGGTAGAGCCGAAGAATGTGAACTATACAAGTTAGCAATAACATTTATTAAATGAAGTAAAGGCTCCGGTGTATAGAGAAGACCTCACCGTTTAAGAAGTAACCATAGAAACGATGGAATCCACTATTTCTTTATCATTGCTAT